AAAATCAAAAGATATCCCATTATTCATTAGAATAGAAGATAGATAAGATCATTCTGAATATCTTTCTTGTGTTTTTAAACTTAGTTTACCATTAAAGTTATTAACTTTAATTAGTTATAGTCTATTCTTAATTTATAAATATTATATATATTACTTAATGATATTCATAGTGTTGTTTAGCTACTGAATATCTCATATTGCATAGAAATACAGTTCTTCCATAAATAGATTGAATATGGACTCATTTGGATTTCATAATAATTATTCAAAACACATAAAAAAAAATGACTGGGAATTTAATACTCTTAGTGTAACCTTTCTATTACAAATTCGAATTTGTCCATCCCCTCTTTCTCCTATGTTTAAATCGTGCTCTATCTTCCTATATTTTTTTATATAGCATATTCGAGCAATGGTATGAAAAGCGTCCATTGTCTAACGGATAGGACAGAGCTCTTCTAAACCTTTGGTATAGCTTCAAATCCTATTGGAGGCAATTTTTTTCATCGAGTATTCTTCTTACTATATAAAGATTAAGAACCCTATTAAATTTAAATAAATAAATTTTCCCTTTTTGAATATTGAATACTTAATATTCAAAAAAGGAAAATTCAACTTTAAAATAGATTTACACAAAATCACTCAGATCACTCTTTTATTTCATTTTCTTTTTTGAACTTTGCTACGCTACGTGATCGATAATACCATAATCTTGAGCTTCTGTTACCGACATAAAAGAATCTCTTTCCAGATCCTTCTGTATAACATTTACAGGTTTACCTGTATTTTCTGCATAAATATCCGCAATTGTGTTACGAAGTTCAAGCATATCTTCTGCTTCCATCATTAATACATCTATAATTTGTATTTGTCCTAATACGGGCACTTCTAGGTTGGTGAATCAAAATCCTAGCTTTAGGGTATGCTATCCATCTAGTAATTGTTCCTCCGGCCAGGATCAAAGATGTCCCTGCTAATCCCATAGCTATTGTACACACATCAAATTCTTGATTAGATCTTCTTAATTAATTTTATTTCTTTATTTAATGGGTTTCTTTTTATTTTATAGGTCGATTCAAAAAAACTGTAACGAAGGGATTGATTGATCATTCGAATGATCAAAAAGTATCCATTTATTCTCCAATAATGCAATCTTCCCGTTGCGTATTGGTACTTATCGGGTATAGAATAGATCTGCTTCTCTTTGTTCTTACGAACAGAGTTGTTCCCTTATTTTGATTTTCAATGAGATGAAATCAAAATGAACCCACAGAATCTACTGAAAAAGAGTTTTAGGTTAGGTACACAGTATATAGTCTTCTTACTTTAATGCGATAAAATAAGGTGATATAGTTTCTATTTTTCTTTGATAAAGGGGTGTTTCCATGGGTTTACCTTGGTATCGTGTTCATACTGTCGTATTGAATGATCCCGGTCGATTACTTTCTGTTCATATAATGCACACAGCTCTAGTTGCTGGTTGGGCCGGTTCGATGGCTTTATACGAATTAGCGGTTTTTGATCCCTCTGATCCTGTTCTTGATCCAATGTGGAGACAGGGTATGTTCGTTATACCTTTCATGACTCGTTTAGGAATAACCAATTCATGGGGCGGTTGGAATATTTCAGGAGGAACTGTAACCAATCCAGGTATTTGGAGTTATGAAGGTGTTGCAGCGGCACATATAGTGTTTTCTGGTTTGTGCTTCTTGGCAGCTATCTGGCATTGGGTATATTGGGACTTAGAAGTATTCTGTGATGAACGTACAGGAAAACCTTCGTTGGATTTGCCCAAGATTTTTGGAATTCATTTATTTCTCTCAGGTGTAGCTTGCTTTGGCTTTGGCGCATTCCATGTAACAGGTTTGTACGGTCCTGGAATATGGGTGTCCGATCCTTATGGACTAACTGGAAAAGTACAAGCTGTCAATCCAGCTTGGGGTGTGGATGGTTTTGATCCTTTTGTTCCAGGAGGAATAGCCTCTCATCATATTGCTGCAGGCACCTTAGGTATATTAGCAGGCTTATTCCATCTGAGTGTCCGTCCGCCTCAACGTCTATACAAAGGATTACGCATGGGCAATATTGAAACTGTACTTTCCAGTAGTATTGCTGCTGTCTTTTTTGCAGCTTTTGTTGTTGCAGGAACTATGTGGTATGGTTCAGCAACTACCCCAATCGAATTATTTGGTCCTACTCGTTATCAATGGGACCAGGGATACTTTCAACAAGAAATATATCGAAGAGTTAGCGCCGGGCTAGCCGAAAATCTAAGTTTATCGGAAGCTTGGTCTAAAATTCCTGATAAATTAGCTTTTTATGATTACATTGGTAATAATCCGGCAAAGGGGGGATTATTTAGAGCAGGTTCAATGGATAACGGAGATGGAATAGCGGTTGGATGGTTAGGACACCCCCTTTTTAGAGATAAAGAAGGTCGGGAGCTTTTTGTACGTCGTATGCCTACCTTTTTTGAAACATTTCCGGTAGTTTTGGTAGATGAAGACGGGATTGTTAGAGCCGATGTTCCTTTTAGAAGGGCAGAATCTAAATATAGTGTTGAACAAGTAGGTGTAACTGTTGAGTTCTATGGTGGTGAACTTAATGGAGTAACTTATTCAGATCCTGCTACTGTTAAAAAATATGCTAGACGTGCACAATTAGGTGAGATTTTTGAATTAGATCGAGCTACTTTGAAATCTGACGGTGTTTTTCGTAGTAGTCCAAGGGGTTGGTTTACTTTTGGCCATGCTACATTCGCCTTGCTCTTCTTTTTCGGACACATTTGGCATGGCGCTAGAACCTTGTTCAGAGATGTTTTTGCTGGTATTGATCCAGATTTGGATGCTCAAGTGGAATTTGGAACATTCCAAAAAGTTGGAGATCCAACTACAAAGAGACAAACTGTCTTATAGAGCATTTTTGTGGTTGGTATATTGATTTCTTTCCTCTTTTTTTGTTCATCGGGTACAAGAAAAAAGAATCTTGATTTTAATCATCATCTTCTCTTTGATTCTTTTTCTTTATTTATAAGATAAATGATCTCAAGTGAATAGGTGTGGAAGCTATAATTGTAAACCACAATCGAATCTATGGAAGCATTGGTTTATACATTCCTTTTAGTCTCGATTTTAGGGATAATCTTTTTCGCTATCTTTTTTCGAGAACCACCTAAGGTTCCAACTAAAATAAAAAAATGAAATAAATCTTGAAACAATTTAATTGAATTGAAGTAATGAGTCTACCAATAAGGGAAGCTCATTACTTCAATTACTTCAACTAATCCCCATGTTCTTCGAATGGATCTCTTAGTTGTTGAGAGGGTTGCCCAAAAGCGGTATATAAGGCGTACCCAGTAAAGCTTACAAGTAAACCAGATATAAAGATCGCGACTAAGGTTGCTGTTTCCATTTTTTAATAATTTCCAGAATGGATCTACTATACGATATAAGATCATTTATTTAGAAATACAACAGAATAGTATACAAAGTCAACAGATCTTAACCAATCATTATTTAATAGAATACGATTTATGGCTACACAAACCGTTGAAGATAGTTCTAGATCTGGATCAAGACGAACTCCTGTCGGGGATTTATTGAAACCCTTAAATTCAGAATATGGTAAAGTAGCTCCGGGCTGGGGTACTACACCACTTATGGGAGTTGCAATGGCTTTATTTGCTGTATTCCTATGTATTCTTTTGGAAATTTATAACTCTTCTGTTTTATTGGATGGGATTACTAGGAATTAGGTTTTATGAGGTTTTGATCTTTCCAGTAAAGAAAAAATTACTACTAATGCTAAAATCTTGATTTCTAAAGAAAAGATTTTGGTAGTTCGATCGTGGACTTTTTTGTTTCGGTATTTTTGGAAAATGAGTGTGTGACTTGTTATAATTGATCCTATGAATAATAACAGAATGAATGGGTTTTTTATCGATCTCTAACAAGATAATGAATTCTACCTCGTCAGATATTTATTCTAGTATCTGGAGCACGAAATAAATATAATAGACCAAGAAAAGAAAAAATTGAACTATGATTTATACCTATTTTTCAGTCAGACCTCGTAACCGGACTCAAAAAACGGGAATATATTAACTAGAATATATATTTTCAGAATATATATTTTTTAAATCAAACGAATTATACTTCATTCATATTTTTATTTTGACCGAAGCACAACTCTTTCTGTCAATTTTGTTGAGTCAAGTCATTGGATCTATAAAAAATGATAAATCAAAGGATTCTTACTCAGAGATCCTTTGAGTTTAGCTTGAAAATAAATCATCGTGGTTCTAGTATAAATCTGAGGTTTCAAAGTGATTCATAGGGTCTCAACAAGAAAATTCCTATCAATTTAGTAAAAAAGAAGAAGTATAATTTATGCACAGAAAACAATAAATCCAATAAACAATAAAAATTCAAAATAGGAAGGAGAAAATTCAAGAGGCCTGTAACTATCAACATAAAAAAAAAGAAATGAGCCAACTTGATATTTTTTGGCATTATAATCACAAAGATCAAATTACGGATTTTCTTACTTCATATGTTCATTCAAATCAATCAAGTGGTTAAGAAGTTTTAACCTATAAAATATCCGTTGAAATCAGTATTTTGGTCTTTCAGCTTGAGCCGTATGAAATGAAATTTTCATATACGGTTCTCAGAGGGGGAGTCATCTACCTGAGTTACCTATCTCAATAAAGTATATGATTGGTTTGAGGAACGTCTTGAGATTCAGGCGATTGCAGATGATATAACCAGTAAATATGTGCCTCCTCATGTCAATATATTTTATTGTTTAGGGGGGATCACACTTACTTGTTTTCTAGTACAAGTAGCTACAGGTTTTGCTATGACTTTTTACTATCGTCCTACTGTTACAGAAGCTTTCTCTTCTGTTCAATATATAATGACTGAGGCCAACTTTGGCTGGTTAATCCGATCCGTTCATCGATGGTCAGCAAGTATGATGGTTCTAATGATGATTCTACA